GTGTGAGGTATTATTTGTGGTTGTATTTGGTGTTTTATATAGTGGGCAAATAAGTGGCTTTTTTTCTATAAATAAATATGTTGGATTTATTTTATGGGAGATTTTTTTGACACTGCACTTGGTGCATATATTAAGTGTGTGTTTACAGTACTGTGTTTGGTGCTGTTATACTTAAAATAATGTTTGTGACACTGTACTTGGTGCATAATGAGTATATGTGATTAAAAATTTATTTTAATATAACAATGGTCAAATGGTTTTGGCCATGAGTATGTCTAATAAACATTAACTAGTTAACACCATATCTTTACGTGTCAAATCAAAAGTATATGAACGTAAGTACAGTCTAATAGAAGGCGGTAGACATCAGTTATGTGGACCTGAGATTACAGAAAATAAAAAAATACTATATGCCTATAAGACCATTTAATGTCTAGTGGCCAGTTGTCATGTATAGAACTCATTAACCAGAGGCCTCTTAAAAAGAAACGAATGGCCTATTAGAATATTATGTCCGTGAAAAAACAACCAGAGGCCTCTTAAAAAGAAACGAATGGCCTATTAGAATAGCATGGACGTGAAAATATTAACTGAGTGTCCTATCATTAAAGGATTGGTTATTTCTCGAGAAAAGGTAGATTAGGACTGACTATTACTAAACAATATTCATGGTGTAAACAAATACGTATAAGTATGTCTTATAATCATTAATTCTATGTACTGTTACCACTTACCATGTCTAATTAAACACACCGAATGCATAAGACGATATGCTTGAGGTAAATAAATCCATGCACGATTATACATAGCATGTACTAAATATAGACATGTAGTGCTATACTAACCCTGGGGGGGTGGGGGGGGTACCGAGTGATTTGTATGTTGGTCGTAGTATGTTGGGTGGTTGTGGGTGTTGCCAAAGGATAGTTTAATAAAAATTCCGGTTTTGGGGATCGGGAATGAAGGTGTGAATCTTTCTTCTTTGAATATTTCAGGGGGGTGGTTTTCCTCGTTTCTGGTTTACAAGACCAGTGTTTTTGGTAAACTACTGAAATATTGGTTTAGTATTTTATTTTCAATTAGGTTTGTTGTGGGTATAATGATGAAGATGATGGTGAAGTATAGTAGAGAGGCGATTTGTCCAATAAGGATGAATGGGTTTTCTACTGGTTGACTTCCGATTCATGTTAGGATTAGTAGGTCAGTGGTTAAACATCAGAAGGTAACTTGTGTTATTGGTCGGAATGTAGTTGTTCGTTGTTTTGACAGGTGTAGTATTGGTATGAATAGTAGTACTAGGATAGATATAAATAGTGCTAGGACGCCGCCTAGTTTGTTGGGGATTGAGCGTAGAATTGCATAGGCGAATAGGAAGTATCATTCTGGTTTGATGTGGGGCGGGGTGATTAGCGGGTTTGCTGGTGTGAAGTTGTCTGGGTCTCCTAGTAGGTTTGGGTAGAATAGGACCAGAGTGAGCAGGCATGTAATTATTAGAATGAGGCCTAGTAGATCTTTATAGGAGAAGTAGGGGTGGAATGGGATTTTGTCACAGTTTGAGTTTAGTCCTGTTGGGTTATTTGATCCTGTTTCGTGTAGTAGTAGGAGGTGTAGTATGGTTATTCCTAGGATGGCGAATGGGATTAGAAAGTGGAATGTGAAGAATCGGGTTAGGGTGGCGTTGTCTACGGAGAATCCCCCTCAGATTCATTCTACGAGTGTGGGGCCTAGGTATGGAATGGCTGATAAAAGGTTGGTGATTACTGTGGCCCCTCAGAATGATATCTGTCCCCATGGTAACACGTAGCCTACGAATGCAGTGGCTATGACTAGGAATAGTAATATTACTCCTGTGTTTCAAGTTTTGTTGTAGAGATAGGAGCCGTAGTAGATTCCCCGTCCAATGTGAAGGTAGATACACATAAAGAATAGTGAGGCGCCGTTGGCGTGTATATTTCGGATTAGTCATCCGTATTGGACGTCCCGTTGGATGTGTGAGATTGATGAGAATGCTGTGGAGATGTCGGGTGAGTAGTGTATGGCTAGGAAGATTCCTGTGGCTAGTTGTAGGATGAGACATGCTCCTAGTAATGATCCGAAATTTCATAAGGATGAAATATTGGGGGGAGTGGGTAGGTTGATTAAGGTGTTGTTGATAATTTTTAGTAGTGGATTTGTGTTTTTTATGGTTTGGATGGTAGTTCCTGTGGTTTTATGTGTCCTTTAGTTGTATAGTGATTTATTGTTCCTGTAGTTGAATGACAATGGTGGTTTTTCAGGCCACTGGTTTCGGTGTAAGTCCGAGTTGGAACGCATGGTTTATTTTTCATTTTTGTTCGGGTTTGGTTTGGTGTTTTGAATAATTGGGGTGGCTTCTAATATTTCTCCTTATTATGGTATTTTAAGTTTGTTAATGGGGGCGGTGTTTGGTTGTGGAGTGTTGGTGTGAAAAGGGGGGTCTTTTATTTCTTTGGTGTTGTTTTTGATTTATTTGGGGGGGATGTTGGTTATTTTTGCTTATTCAGCTACTTTGGTATTGGAGCCCTTTCCTGCTGCTTTTTCTAATTGGGAGGGGGTAGTTAATGTGCTTAATTACATTCTTCTTGTTGTGGTTTTAATGTTTATTGGGTCGGACTTGTGGTGTGGTATAGTTGATTTGGGTGATAAAGTGTTTGATTCTGACAGTATGTCGGTTATTCGTGTTGATTTTGTTGGGGTGTCGTTGTTTTATTATTTAGGGTGTGTGGTTTTTTTGGTTGCTGGTATTGGGTTATTGCTTACGTTGTTTGTGGTGTTGGTGTTGATTCGTGGTTTGTATCGGGGGGCAGTTCGTGTTATTAGGTGTTGGGTTTTTTATTTGTGTTGTGGTTGTGGATTAAAATAGGAGTGGGATAAATGCTAATAGGTTAAAATAGGAGTGGGATAAATGCTAATAGGTAGATGAATGATAATAGGTAGGCTTTGATTAGGCCTTTTTGTGATGTTGTTATTGTGATTGGGGGTTTTTGATACTTGGTAAGTTCTTCTGGTCCTAAGTTTGAGTATCATATCTGGTCTATGAGGCGGGTTGATTCTTTTTCTGCTTTTGATAATGTTGTGGTTGATGTGGTTCGATGTGTGGTTATGGTTGTGTGGACTTGTATGGGTTTTTGGTGTGTTATGTTGAGTAGGTTTGTGGCAATTAGTAGGCTGGTTAGTAAAATTATTAGGGCGGTTAGTTTGTAGCTTGTTGGTAGGGTTAGGGGTGGGATTTGTGATGGGTGTATTGTGAGAGATGTAAATAATCCGGCGACGATGCTTCATTTTGCCAGTTGGGTGATTGGTTTAGTGCATTTTGGATTTTCTTCGTAGTGTGGTAGTGGCTGATGTATTGGGTGTCCAGTTCATACAGTGGTTAGTACTCGAATGCTATAAATTGTAGTGAAAGAGGTTGAAATTAGTACTAGGATTAGGGCTAGTGTATTTGTGTGTGATGTTATAATGCATTCGATAATGGTGTCTTTAGAGTAGAATGCTGATAGAAATGGTGTTCCTGAGAGGGCTAGGGTTCCGATTGTAAAGCAGGATGATGTAGTTGGGAGGGTTTTGTGTAATATGCCTATTTTTCGGATGTCTTGTTCTCCGTGTAGGGTGTGAATGACATTGCCCGCACATAAGAATAGTATGGACTTGAAGAATGCGTGTAGGCATAGGTGTAAGAAGGCTAGTTCAGGGAGGCATAATCCAATGGTGGTTATTATTAAGCCTAGTTGGCTTAGTGTAGAATAAGCGATGATTTCTTTGATGTCGTTTTTTGTAAGGGCGTGGGTGGCTGCGTATAGGGTAGTGATAGCCCCCAGGAATAGGCAGATTGATAGGGCGGTGTAGTTGTTTTCTAAGAGGGGTTGTATGCGGATGAGTAGGTAGATTCCTGCTACAACTATTGTACTGGAATGTAATAAGGCTGATACAGGAGTTGGGCCCTCTATTGCTGCTAGTAATCACGGATGTATTCCAAATTGGGCTGATTTTGCTATTGCGGCTAGAATGAGTCCTAGTAGTGGTATTATTGGCATGGGGTGTGGTATTGAGTGGATTATTGGTAGGTCTAGTGTGTCTAGTAATAGTAGAAATCAGCATATGTTTATGATCAAACCTACATCACCAATTCGGTTGTAAATAATGGCTTGTATTGAGGATTCATTGGCTTTTGCTCGTGCTCGTCATCATGCGATTAGTAAAAATGATATAAATCCTACACCCTCTCAACCAATAAATAGGAGGAATATGTTGTTGGCTGTAGCTAGGGTTAGTATTGCTAGTAGGAATATTAGTAGGTATTGGGTGAATTTAGTGCGCTGTTTGTCTGTGGATATATATCAGTCTGAATATGCTACAATAGTTCGTGTGATGAATAGGGCAATAGGTATGAATGTGGTTGAGTATGTGTCAAATTTTACGTTAAGGGTAATGTTTAGTGTGTCTGATTTTAAGATAGTGGCGATGGTATAGTCATTCATATAAGAGGATTTTAGGATGAAGAGTAGAATTGATAGGTATAGTGAAATTGTGATGGCTTTTTTTGGGGTTCAGACTCATGTGTTTAGTGTTGGTGATAGTGATAGAATTAGTGGTATGGTAAGGATGAATAGTTGTAACAGGTATAATGTTTTTAGGTCGATTAGTTGTAGGATATTCATGACTTTTACTTGGAGTTGCACCAAGGGGGATGGTACCTAAAACCATTGGATTACTTCTATCCTTTAAAAGTGAAAGAGCTGGGGTTTTAGCCTCAGTTATAAAAGTTAGCAGCTTTTATTGTATCTCTTTCGGTTTATAAGGAGGTTTTAACTCCTATTTTTAGATCCACAGTCTAATGTTTGTATTAAAACTATATTAACATAATACACTTGAGATTAGTTGTGGTTTTATTATTAGTAATATTATGGGTAGGATATGTAGTGTTATGATTAGGTGTTCTCGTGTTTGGGTTGGTGGAATGGTTAAGATGTTTGATGGTGATTCACCTCCTAGTTGAGTAGTTGAGAATATATAGAGTGTATATGTGGCTGTTAGGATGGTGCCTAGTCCTGTAATTAAGATAGTAGTATTAGATCAGTTGAATAGTGAGGTAATAATGGATAGTTCTCCTATGAGGTTGATAGTTGGTGGTAGGGCCATGTTAGTAAGGCAGGCAGAAAGTCATCATATGGCTATTAGTGGGAGTAGAATTTGTATGTTACGTGTTAGGATTAAAATTCGGCTGTTTGTTCGTTCGTAGTTTGTGTTTGATAGGCAGAATAGTATGGATGATGTTAAACCGTGGGCAATTATAAGGGTGATAGCCCCTGTTAGTGCTCATTGGGTTTGCACAAGTGTAGAGGCGATAACAAGTCCTATGTGGCTTACGGATGAGTAGGCGATTAGTGACTTTAGGTCGGTTTGTCGCAGGCAGATCAGGCTAGTTATGATGATTCCTCATAGTGCTAGCATCATGAATGGATGATATGGATTTTTTAGGGGTGGGTCTAAAATTAAGGATACTCGGATAATGCCGTACCCACCTAGTTTTAGTAGTACTCCAGCAAGGATTATTGATCCGGCGATAGGGGCTTCTACATGTGCTTTTGGTAGTCACAAGTGAAGTCCGTATAGTGGTATTTTGATTATGAAAGCGGTTAGTAAGGCGAATCATCATGTTGTGTGAGTTCATGAGTTCTCTGGGTATGGTAGATTAAGTTGTAAGATGGGTAGGGATAGAGTACCACTGTGGTATTGTAGTAGCAGTAGGGCAATTAGGAGTGGTAGTGATCCAATAAGGGTGTAGAATAGGAAGTAAATTCCGGCGTTTAGTCGTTGTACTTGATTACCTCATCGTGTGATAATAATTAAGGTTGGGATTAGGGTGGTTTCAAATGTGATATAGAATGTAATTAATTCTGTGGCAGAGAATGCTGTAATTAGGGAGGCTTGTAAGAAAACGGTTGTGGAGATAAAGATTCGTTTTCGTAGGGTTGGTTCAGTTATCAGGTGATTTTGACTTGCTAGGATTATTAGTGGGGTGAGTCAGCAAGATAGGGCGATGAGAGGGGCAGAAATGTGGTCGATCCCTAGTGATAGGTTAGAGTATGTTATAGTGTGTCCTGTTAGTGGTTTTATTAATTGTAAGCTTAATAGGGCAATGGTAAAGCTTTGGATAGTTGTTGTGATTAATAGATTTTTTTTGTTACAAAGTATGGTTGTTGGGATTAGTATAATTGTTGGAAGTAAGATTTTTAACATTGTAGTAGGTTTAGGTTGTGTAGTAGGTCTGAGCCATGTGTTCGTGAGGAAGATACTAGGAGAGAGAGGCCTGTTCCAGCTTCACAGGCTGAAAAGGCTAGTATTAATATGGGGGATAGTATAAGGGAAGGTGTTTGTAGTTGTAGGGCTCATATTGATAGGGCTATAAATATTGAGAGTATAATTCCTTCTAAGCAAAGTAAGGTTGAAATTAGGTGGGTTCGGTGTAGTGCAAATCCTGTTATACTAATGGCGAAGGCAATAAGATAGCTGAAGTGTAGTGTGGTTATGGGGTGGTCATGGAATTAATCATGATTTGCTAAGTCGAAATTAGTGGTCTTTAATTAGACTAATCACCCACTCTGCTCATTCTAGTCCTCCTTGGGTTCATTCGTAGGTTAGGCCCAGTGTTAGTAGTGCTAGAATGATTAGGGCCCAGGTTATTGAAAAGGTGGGGGTAGATAGTTGGGTGGCTCATGGAATTGGTAGTAGTAGGGCGATTTCTAAGTCAAAAAGTAGGAATAAGATTGCTACTGAGGAAGAATCGGATGGAGAAAGGCAGTCAGGCTGACTCTAGGGGGTCAAACCCGCATTCATATGGGGAAAGTTTTTCGTTGTTTGGTTTTATTAGGGCTAATAGGTTGTTTAGTAGTACAAGTATAATTGATAAGGCAAGGGTTGTAGTGATGACGATGGTTATTATGTTTATTATCCTCCTTTAGGTGTGTCTAAAACTTAGTGATTGGAAGTCGCTTGTACTATTATACTAGGGGGATATGATCCTCATCAGTAGATTGAGATGAACAGGAAGAGTCAGACTACGTCTACGAAGTGTCAGTATCATGCTGCGGCTTCGAATCCGAAGTGGTGGTTAGAGGTGAAGTGGTATTTCATTTGTCGTAAAAGGCATACAATTAAAAATGTGGATCCAATGATTACGTGTAGTCCATGGAAGCCTGTTGCTACAAAGAATGTAGAACCGTAAATGCTGTCGGCTATCGTGAATGTGGTTTCGTAATATTCTATGGCCTGTAGGGTTGTGAAGTACAGGCCTAGTAGAATTGTCATAAGTAGGGCTTGAGTTGTTTCGTTTCGGTTGGATTCTATTATGCTATGATGGGCTCAGGTAATTGTAACTCCTGATGCTAGGAGGACGGCGGTGTTAAGCAGGGGGACTTCAAATGGATTAAGTGGTGTGATTCCTATGGGTGGTCAGTGTCCTCCTAGTTCTGGGGTTGGGGCCAGGCTTGAGTGGTAGAAGGCTCAAAAGAATCCGGCAAAGAAGAACACTTCTGATGTGATGAATAGGATTATTCCGTATCGTAGCCCCTTTTGTACTGGCTTGGTGTGGTGTCCTTGGAATGTGCTTTCTCGCACGACGTCTCGTCATCATTGTAATACTGTTACTGCTATATTGAGTAGGCCGATGATTATTAGGCTGGATGAGTTATAATGAAATCATATAATGAGGCCGGAGGTTATTGTAAACGCGGCTATTCCTCCAGTCAGTGGTCATGGGCTTTGGTTGACTATGTGGTATGGGTGTATCTGTTTGGCTATTTAATGTTTTCTTGTAGGTATAGGCTTAGTAGGAGGACGAATACAATAGCTTGAATAATGGCTACCGCTAGTTCTAGGACTGTTAGGAGGAATAGTACTATTATAGTTGATATAGATAGGACTGGGATGGTGGGTAGTAGGGCTAGTACAGCAGTTGAGGTAAGTTGAATGAGTAGGTGTCCTGCTGTTAGGTTTGCTGTAATACGAACCCCTAGGGCAATTGGTCGGATGAGTAGGCTGATAGTTTCAATTATAATTAATGGTGGGATTAGTGGTATTGGTGTGCCTTCTGGGAGTAGGTGGGCTAGTGAGATAGTTGGTTGGTTTCGTAGGCCAATTAGTACGGTAGCAAGTCATATTGGGATGGCTAGTCCTAAGTTTATAGATAGTTGTGTTGTTGGAGTAAATGTGTATGGTAATAGTCCTAGTAGGTTTGATGTTAGTAGAAGGACTATTAGGGATGTCAGAGTGATTGATCATTGGTGTCCGGATTGGTTAATTGGTGATATTAGTTGTTTTGTGAATATATTGGTAGCTCATGATTGAATTGTTATCAGGCGGTTGGTGATTCATCGGTTGTTCTTAGTTGGTAAGATAATTGTTGGTATTAGTAGGCTTAGTGTGATTAGTGGAATTCCAATCTTTTCTGGGGTTGAAAATTGGTCGAAGAAGGTTAGGTTCATGGTCAGGCTCAGGTTTCTTTTTTAGTTTTTTTTGTCTTGTTTATAATGTTGTTATGTGTAAGGTGGGATTTAATTTTAGGTTGTATAATAATGTAAATTAATCAGGTGAAACATAGGATGGATAATCATGGGTTTGGGTTTAATTGTGGCATATCACTAAGGAGGTGTGGTGAGTCTCTTTTTCTAGCTTAAAAGGCTAGTGCTATCCATTATAAGCTTCTATAGTGATTGAAGTGATGATCAGTTTTCAAATTGTTGAAGAGGTGTTGATTCAATTACGATTGGTATGAAACTATGGTTTGCTCCGCAGATTTCAGAGCACTGTCCATAGAATAAACCTGGTTGTATTATAATGAAATTGGTTTGGTTCAGTCGTCCTGGGACTGCATCTGTTTTTACACCTAAGGATGGTACTGCTCATGAGTGTAAGACGTCTTCTGCTGAGATTAGTATTCGAATTGGGGTTTCTATTGGGGCGACTATTCGATGGTCTACTTCTAGGAGTCGTGAGTGGCCACTGATTAGGTCTTGAGTTGGGATTATGTATGAGTCAAATTCTAGGTCTTCATAGTCGGTGTATTCGTATGTTCAGTATCATTGGTGGCCCATAGCTTTAATTGTTAAATGTGGATTATTGATTTCGTCTGTAAGGTATAGTACTTGTAAAGATGGAAGAGCGATTGTAATGAGAACGATGGCTGGTAGAATAGTTCAGATTATTTCTACTTCTTGGGCATCTATGGTGTTGGTATGAGTTAGCTTTGTTGTTATTATAGATGTGATGATGTAAAGTACTAGGGTGCTAATGAGGAATACAATTATTAGGGTGTGGTCATGAAAGTGTAGTAGTTCTTCTATAATTGGAGATATTGCATCTTGGAATTCTAATTGCAGGGGGTGTGCCATTAAGCCGTAAAGGGATTAAACCTATAATTTAATCTTGACAAGAATATGTAATTTTTACTAACGTCTTAATAATAGTCTAAGGAAGAAACATAATGGTTTATGTGATTGGCTTGAAACTAATTTAAGGGGGTTCGATTCCTTCCTTTCTTGGTTTATAGTATGTGTGTGGATTCTTCATAGGTGTGGCTGGATGGAGGGCAGCCGCTTAGTCATTCTACGTTGATTAGTGGTGGTTCAATTAGTATTATTTTTCGTTTTGATGAGAAGGCTTCTCAGATGATGACTAGTATTATGATGACTGCTGCTATGGAGATTATTGATCCAATTGATGAGATGGAGTTTCATATTGTGTAGGCGTCTGGGTAATCTGAGTATCGTCGTGGTATACCAGCTAAGCCTAGGAAGTGTTGTGGGAAGAATGTTATGTTTACACCAAAGAATATTACTACGAATTGTAATTTTGCTCATGTTTGGTTTAATGAGAATCCTGTAAATAGTGGGAATCAGTGGGTAAATCCGGCCATAATGGCGAATACAGCCCCCATGGATAGTACATAGTGGAAGTGTGCTACTACGTAGTATGTATCGTGTAGCACAATATCTAGGGATGAGTTGGCTAGTACAATCCCTGTTAGTCCTCCAATGGTAAATAGGAAGATAAAGCCTAGAGCTCATAGTATAGGGGCATCTCATTTGATTATTCCTCCGTGAAGAGTGGCTAGTCAGCTGAATACCTTAACGCCTGTTGGGATAGCAATGATTATTGTTGCTGATGTAAAATAGGCTCGGGTGTCTACGTCTATTCCTACTGTAAATATATGGTGAGCTCAAACGATAAATCCTAAGAATCCGATGGACATCATTGCTCAGACTATACCCATGTACCCGAATGGTTCTTTTTTACCAGTATAATAAGCGACAACATGTGAAATTATTCCGAAGCCAGGAAGGATGAGGATGTATACTTCTGGGTGGCCGAAGAATCAGAATAGGTGTTGGTACAGAATTGGGTCTCCTCCACCAGATGGATCAAAGAAGGTTGTATTTAGGTTTCGGTCTGTTAAGAGTATTGTAATGCCTGCAGCTAGTACTGGAAGAGAAAGTAGTAGTAATACAGCTGTGATAAGTACGGACCATACGAAAAGTGGTGTTTGGTATTGTGATATTGATGGGGTTTTTATATTGATTGCAGTGGTGATGAAGTTGATAGCTCCTAAAATTGAAGATGCCCCGGCTAAGTGTAGGGAGAAGATGGTTAGGTCTACAGAAGCCCCAGCGTGGGCTATGTTGCCTGCTAAAGGGGGGTAAACAGTTCATCCTGTTCCAGCCCCGGCTTCAATGCCGGATGAGGCTAGGAGTAGTAGTAGTGATGGGGGTAGAAGTCAGAAGCTTATGTTATTTATACGTGGAAATGCTATGTCTGGTGATCCGATTATTATTGGGACTAATCAGTTTCCAAATCCACCGATTATAATTGGTATGACTATAAAAAAGATTATGATGAAGGCATGGGCTGTAACAATTACATTGTACACCTGATCGTCTCCTAGTAGAGGTCCTGGTTGACTTAATTCTGTTCGAATTAATAGACTAAGAGCTGTTCCGATTATTCCTGCTCAGGCCCCAAAAATTAGATAAAGGGTGCCAATGTCTTTATGGTTAGTAGAAAATAGTCAGCGGTTTAATATCAWWGGTAAGGTAGCTGAGTGTTTAGCGTTAGGCTGTAGACCTTTTTACGGGGGTTTGATTCCCTCTCTTATCATAGCTCTGTAGTGAAGTTCATGTCAGATTGCAAATTTGAAGATATATCCTAGCAGTGATATCAGAGCTTTGGTTTGTGTCATATTATAGATAAAAGCCTGATGTATAAGGTGTTTAGCTGTTAACTAAAATGTTCATGGGATCAAAGCCCATTTATCTACCAAGGTCTTAGCTTAATTAAAGTGTTTGAGTTGCATTCAATTGATATAGAATAAAACCCTATAGGCCTTAATCAGAAACTAAGAGGATGATATCTCTTGTTTGGGGCTTTGAAGGCCTCTGGTTTATTATTTATCCTAAGTTTCTTTTTAAATGGAGTATAATAGTATAGGTAGGATTGGAAGCATGGTTGTTGATAGTAGGGTTATTGCGGCTAGGTGTGGTTTTGTATGAGATGTTTTGTGTCGTCATTGTTGGGTGTAGTTGTGGGAGTTTGGGGGGAGTGTGATTGTTGTGTAGTATGTGATTCGTAGGTAGAAGAACAAGCTGAGGAGGGAGGCTATGGCTATTAATGTGGCTAGGGTGGTTATATGTTGTTTGGTAAGTTCTTGAAAGATTAGTCATTTAGGTGAGAACCCTGTTAGTGGGGGTAATCCCGCTAGGGATATTAGTGTTAATATTATTAGTGTATTTAGTGATGGGATTTTTGTTCAAGATAGTATAATTGTGGCCATTTTGTTTGTTTTTAGGAATTCAATTATGAGGAATGTAGTAATTGTTATTACGCAGTACAGGTAAAATGTAAGTAGTGTCAGTTTTGGTGATAAAGTAAGGACAATGGTTATTCATCCGAGATGAGCGATTGATGAGAAAGCTATGATTTTTCGCAGTTGTGTTTGGTTTAGTCCCCCCCACCCCCCCAGAAAGGCGGATGTTAACCCCAGTGACAGTATTAATGGTGTGTTTAGATGTTGAGATGTGGTTATTAGGATGGTTAGTGGGGCTAGCTTTTGTCAGGTGGTTAGTAGTAGTGCTGTTATTGGAGTGGATCCTTGTAGTACTTCTGGTAGTCAAAGGTGGAATGGGGCGAGTCCTAGTTTTATAGCCAAGGCTACTGTTAGTAATACGCATGATGTATTATTGTACATAAGTGTTATATCCCACTGGCCTAAATATCAAGCGTTTATGACACTGGAGAGTAGTAGTAGTGTTGAAGCTGCTGCTTGTGTTAGAAAGTATTTAATGGAGGCCTCAATGGCTCGTGGGTGATGTTGTTGTGCAATTAGTGGGATAATGGATAAAGTGCTTATTTCTAGACCACACCATGCCAGGATTCAATGGTTACTTGAAATTGTAAGCAGTGGTCCTGTGATTAGACTTGTAGTAATAAGCCCCTTTGCAAGAGGGTTCATTAGCAGAGGAGGGATTTAAACCAACATTGTCGGGGTATGGGCCCGATAGCTTAGTTAGCTGACTTTACTAGAACATAGTATAGTGGAAGTATGTGGAGTTTTGATCTCCATGGGGCAGGTTCAAGTCCTGTTTTTCTAAGGAGACGAGAGGGTTATTAACCTCTATTCTTCACCCTATCAAGGTGATCCTTTATATTTCGGGCACGTGTCCTATATTATTGGGGGGAGTCCAGAGGTTGTGATGGGTATCGCTATGTGTCATGCACATAGTGCGAGAGTAATTGGTAAGAAGTTTTTTCATAATAGGTGTATTAATTGGTCGTATCGGAATCGTGGGTATGAGGCTCGTACCCACAGGAATCCAATGGATAGAATTACTGTCTTTGTTATTAATGAAAGTGAGAATATTTCTGGTGTGTTTAATATACCTGGATTTAGGAACATAATGGTTGTTAGTGTGTTTATTATTAGGATGTTGGTGTACTCTGCTAAGAAGAATAGGGCGAATGGACCCGCAGAATATTCCACGTTGAAGCCAGATACTAATTCAGATTCTCCTTCTGTTAGGTCGAATGGTGCTCGGTTAGTTTCTGCAAGGGTTGAGATGTATCATATTATTATTAGTGGTCATGATGATGGTATTAGATATAGTGGTTCTTGTGTGGTAGCAAATGTTTGTATGTTAAATCCACCAGAAAATAAGATTATTGACAGTAGGATAATTCCTAATGTTACTTCGTAGGAGATGGTTTGGGCTACTGCACGTAGGGCCCCTATTAGGGCGTATTTTGAATTTGATGCTCAGCCTGATCATAAGATGGAGTATACCATGAAGCTTGATATGGAAATAAGGAATAGTAGGCCTAGATTTAGGTCGGCTAGTGAATGTGGGAGTGGCATGGGTAGTCAAATTGATAGTGCTAATAAAAGGGCTAGTATTGGGGCCATGGTAAATAGTATGTGGGAGGAGTTAGTAGGTTGGATTGGTTCTTTAATAAATAATTTTAGTCCATCTGCCACTGGTTGTAAAATGCCATATGGGCCCACCAGGTTGGGTCCTTTTCGTAGTTGTATATAACCTAACACTTTTCGCTCAATAAGGGTAAAGAAGGCTACTGAGATTAGAATGGGGATAATGTAGGTTAGCGGTGATAGTAGGTTTGGGATGAGCATTATGTTATTGGGGAGGGGAATTGAACCCCTGGTTAAAGGGTTTAGGTCTTTTGCATTAATACCTGCTTTGCTACTCCAATGGGCCTTTATTTAAGGTGTTATTAGTGGGTGATTGCCTTTGTACTTAGTTTAGTTATGTTCACTAATGCAGAGTATAGCATGTTTTTACATGGGCTATATATTTTCGATCCTTTCGTACTAGAAAATTTGCAATCATAGATAGAAACCGACCTGGATTACTCCGGTCTGAACTCAGATCACGTAGGACTATTAATCGTTGAACAAACGAACCCTTAATAGCGGCTGCACCATTAGGGTGTCCTGATCCAACATCGAGGTCGTAAACCCCCGTCATTGATATGGACTCTAAGAGGGGATTGCGCTGTTATCCCTGGGGTAGCTTGGTTCGTTGATCATGTATATTGGATCGTTTTGTCGTAGACACTTAGGTTTGTGTTATCTTGGTAGTAATTTTCGGAGGTTTTTTTGTTCTCCGAGGTCGCCCCAACCGAAAGTTTTAAGTCAGGTGTGTTGTAAGGTGTTTTCTGTTGAATGTTTGGTTTATGATTGTGACCTATACTTAAAGTTCCACAGGGTCTTCTCGTCTTATGTGGTTATTCTCGCTTTTGCACGGGGAGATCAATTTCACTGATTGTTTGTAAGAGACAGATAGAACCTCGTTTAGCCATTCATTCCAGTCTTTATTTAAAAGACGAGTGATTATGCTACCTTCGCACGGTCAGGATACCGCGGCCGTTAAACAGTGTCACTGGGCAGGCATCACTCCTAATACTTGTAATGCTAGGAGCTATGTTTTTGGTAAACAGTCGGGTTCTTTGTTTGCCTAGTTCCTTTTACAAATTTTAATCTTTCTTGTATGCATTCCTGTGTTGGGTTAACAGTTTTGTCTATAGGACTTGTTTAGTTTTGTTTGTTTATAAGTTTAGTTGTTAATAATCAGTAGTCTGTCTGGACTGATTTAAGCTTATGCTTAGAGAAGTTTTTAATTCTTGTTACTCATTTTAGCATTAATTCTTCTATGTATGTAGAATGGCTCAGTAGGGGTTTGGGGAAGTAAATTTTTATTAATATTTATTGTGGGCTAGCTTTAACGCTTTATTTTAGTGGTGGCTGCTTTAAGGCCTACGGATATGTGTTTAAGAATTTTTTGCCTCCATTATTTGGTTGTTTCCTTTGTTAGTTGGGCTGTACCCCTACTAAATATCTCTTAAATCTCTCTTTAGGTGACTTATTGTTTTGTCTGTTGGAGGGTTTAAGGTAGAACTTTTATTCTTCTCCTGAGCAACCAGCTATTACTAAGTTCGTTAGGCTTTTCACTTCTACTTATAAGTCTTTCCACCCTTTTGCTACAGGGACGGTTAGGAAGTTTTTGTTATAAACTGCTTGTAAGTAGCTCACTTAGTTTCGGGGTTTCATACTTTAGTTCTCTTTGCTTGAAGTATGCTGGCTAAATCATTATGCAAAAGGTACAAGATTTAATCTTTGCTTTTTGTTGCTTGGTGACTGTTTCATTTTTTTCACCTTTCCCTTGCGGTACTGTTTTTATAGCTCCGTTGGTCTTTTCCTATCTCCTATACTTAGACAAGTAGAATGTTTTAAGGTTTAAGTGGTTGTGGTGGTTATTATTTGTTGGGTATAGTTAGTTGGTTGGGCTGTGTTTATTGCTCAAGGCAGCCCTTGTTTATTGGGCATTTTTCAGGTGTAAGCTGAGTGCTTTAAGGTTAAGCTATGTCTTGATATTCCAAGTACACCTTCCGGTATACTTACCATGTTACGACTTGCCTCATCTCTATGTGTTATGGGGTGGTTTATTTATAAGTTGTTGTTTTTTGATGAGGGTGACGGGCGGTGTGTGCGCGTCCCAGATCCGGGTTAATGGGGGCTCTCTGCTCTCACATTACTGCTAAATCCTACTTTTGGGTCCGTATTTCAGGGCTCTTTCCGTTAATATTTCTATTGTAGAAAATGTAGCCCATTTCTTCCACCTCAGTTGGCTACACCTTGACCTGACTTGTTAGTTGTGTAAACTGTTGTGCTTACTTTTGTTCCTTAGTAGGGTAAGCTGTGGACGGAGGTATATAGGCTGTGGGCAAGAGGTGGCGAGGTAGATCGTGGATTATCGATTATAGAACAGGCTCCTCTAGGTGGGTTTGGGGCACCGCCAAGTCCTTTGAGTTTCGAACATTTGGTTCGTAGTTCTCTGGCAAATTTTTTATATTAAAAAATTTAGGTTTAGGACTAAGCATAGTGGGGTATCTAATCCCAGTTTGTATCTTAGCTATCGTGGGTTCAAATTGGTCTGTATGTTAAGGTTGTTTTCACAGTGTAATATGGTGTATATTAACTTATAACAGAAGGATTGTAGGTTTATCTTAATTTTTTTGATTATTTCTAATCACGTTTTATGCCGTTTTGTTGTTATTTTGGGCTTCTTGTATAGCCGCGGTGGCTGGCACAAGGATTTACCGGCCCTGGTTTTACTATAAATAAGTCAAGCTTTAATCGCTTATAGCTTAATGTTTGTCACTGCTGAGACCCATGGGGGTGTGGCATTGCTAGGTGTTTTGGGCTGTCATGGTGTGCCTGATACCTGCTCCTTGTTCTTTTGATAGGTAAAGAAATTAGGGCGTTTTCACTGGGGTGCTGACACTTGCATGTGTAATTTTAGTAAGAAATAACATTAAGACTAGGACCAAATCTTTTTGTTTTTGGGATGATCAATACCCATCTTGGCAGCTTCAATGCCATGCTTTGGTATAAGCTACAATAAC